TAGATGATCCTTCTAGAGGAGGGGATTATACCAAATCTGCCTAATCTAGTTACTTCGTTCCATATTTCCATTCGAGGGATCCTGAGGAAAAGAATTTGGTTTCCACCGAGCTAAAACAATAAATATGCTGACGGTTCTAGTAAACCAAAACCGTCGTTTTCTAGCTATTTGGCTTCAATCTTCCCTTTACAACACAAAAATGGAAGATCTAGTTACGATTGGAAATACACTTTTGTTTTGTATCTTCATCCATAGATCCTTTATTCATACTCATTCAATTGGAAGATTTGATCCAATTGAAATAAAAAAAATTATGCTTCGCGATTCCATAATCCCATTTTGTATTCAATTTGGAATTGACCCTTGGATATAAATCGTGAGAATGTATAGTCTTCCTCAAATATGCTATTGAGGGAAAAAGGATTAAACCTTTTAAATTTAAGAAATAAAGTTTTTTTTTGATCTTGATCGGAATATGAAAAAACCGAAAGATCCCTTAACTATTTAAGTTATTAATCGAACGAATCGCACTTTTACCACTAAACTATACCCGCTACATATCTCCATTATTATATATGAATGAACCTTTTGTCGAACAAAGGAATGAGCAAAGGAATGAGATACAATTAAGATAGCATCAGACTCATGACAATTCTAGTGTTGGCACTTCGTCCCGCTGGAGGTACTTGAAAAAAATAGGCGAAGAATAGAAAGCAGCTTATTTAAATAAAACTTGACTTGATCATACTTGATCCTAATTCATAATATAATTTATATTATTTAATTATATATATATATATATAATTAATTAAATATAATTAATATAATTAAATTAAATAAAAATAAAATGAAAAGTCATCCTTTTCATTTGCTGGAAGTCATTACTGAACTGACATTCCGAATCCAGGGATTTATTAAAGCTGGACCATAACATAAAAATGATGAATTCCGCATTTCTTTTTTCGTTTTCAACTTCCCCTTCAACTGCCAGATCCTATGAATTTGAATTCGGATCAATCGGATCAATTGGATTTCAAATGTTCAAATAAAATAAAGCTTGTCCCTTGAACAAGTAAATGAGTTATGTTATATATGTTATAACATATGTGTGTTTCATTTTTAATATTGTTTAATATTAATTGTTATATGTATGTGTTCTTTTCCGGTTAGTAATTAAGTAAATTGAGAAAAAAATACTTATATTTATATACTTAATACTTAATAAGAATGTGAAAAATATTCTTTCATATTCTATAGTATTAATAGTATTCTTATTATTAGTATAGTATTAATAATACTAACTACTAAGAAATGGCACTTCTATCATAGGACTGGGGATAGACATTTTCTTTGTTGCTTCAATAACAACAAAGAATTTTTGATTTGATATCAAATCATACATAATTAAATTGTTTGATCTATGAAATGATTTATCAGAACAAAAAAAGAAATAATGTAATGGCCCGGCCAGTACTTAACCAGGCCGGGAGAATGAGCCTTTCTTACAAAATCAAAGAAATGAAGTAAGGGATTCTGTCTATATCTATTCTATTGGGGATAAGATCTCTGTTTCGAATCATTATCTAAATTGAATTACTGATCAAATTCGTAGATATCTTATCCATTTTAATATATAATTATATAATTTAAAATTTGTTTTTAATATATTATTTCTATTATTTTTATATTATTATCGTTACTTTATCCTATCTTATAATAAATTATTACTAATAAATAATTAAAAAAAGAAAACGAGGTTTTTTTTGTTTCAATCTTTTTACTTCACATCACATAAAAAAAAATTTCAATTTTGAATTGGGAGAGATGGCTGAGTGGACTAAAGCGGCAGATTGCTAATCCGTTGTACGAGTTATTTGTACCGAGGGTTCGAATCCCTCTCTCTCCGTTCCCTCTGATCACTTCAGACTTTCAAATTTGAAAAAATGGGATCCTTTTATTTTTTCATCATAGGGAAATGTTAAATGTATGGAATATATAAAAAAAAATAAAGAAAACTCAACATTTTTTATTCCTCACGTCCAGGATTACGGCCCGGATCGTTAGATAAGAATCCGAAGATGAAGAGAGAAACAAAAAATATCACTACTGTGTAAACGAAGAGTTTGAGAGTAAGCATTACACAATCTCCAAGATTATTTTTTTTAGAAAAAGGAAATAGATTGCCTATTTTTTATCACATACGTTATTTTGGCATAACACCCCAAAAATGAAGTCTTTTCTTGAATCTTGAAAAAAAAGTAATTTTCAACAAATTTCTTTCTACTTTGTAATAAGATAATAAGGTAATAAGAAAAGAAAGGTTCTGATTCCTTCATTACCAAAAATGTTTGGCCATATCCGTTATTGGGTATTGTGGGTTCTTAGAAAGTCCTTGTTTACTGGAATGTCAGAACGAGAAAATAAGTTGATCCAAATTTATCACCGCGGTCATTCAATTCAATATACAAGAATTTCTATTTTTGAATCGAGGGTTCATAATGTAAAACTTATCTGATCTTATCCATTTTTATTTTCTAATTTTTTTTCGAATAAATCATGAATTTTGCAGAGTATTCAAAATTTTATCGAAAACTTACAGCAGCTTGCCAAACAAAAGCTAATAGAAGAAATAGTACAGGTATGACGGGCATAACATCTACGATTGGATTGAAAAAGGCATAAGCCTCGGGCAATTTAGCGAAGAAAAAACTACTCGAATAAAGGGTGGAATTAAGACAGATACAGATTAAACTAAAGATATTAAGCATAACAAACATTTCATTCTTGTAGATTAGAAAATTTGATTTTGGTTGAGTTCTTTTTATGAAGGAAAAATGAAAAGGCGGGTCAAAAAATCCTTCTTTTTCTTCGAACTCTCCCAAATCAAAAATCTTTCCTTTCATTCTCAAATGAGAATACAAGGAATTATAGTTTCGTACAATATCTTAATTGAATTTTATGTAATGATCAATAATTTGATCAAGAATTTTTTGTGATTCTATATTTACATGTGTTGAATCCTAGCAACAATGTATTTCATATGTATTTGGGCTGGGATTGACGAATGACCAATACCAATATTAGTCTTTATTAGTGTCGAATAGAAATCTAAATGGGGCGTGGCCAAGCGGTAAGGCAACGGGTTTTGGTCCCGCTATTCGGAGGTTCGAATCCTTCCGTCCCAGACCGTCTCCATCAGAAACGAAAGATTCTTCTCTTTAACAATTTTCTGTTTAATCTTGCTTGGATATTGGATATATATAATGTGTGACCCAACCCCTTCTTTGTTCTGAATTCAATGTACGGGTAGAAATAAAGATATTTCTTTGAATTCTTAATTAAAAAAAGAATTGGGGGTGGATCATTCCCATTCAGAGTATGCTCATACTCATATTCATATTGAAGTTAGTTACTTAGGGAAACCTTGTGTTCCATACCCGTGAAATGGGAATTCGCACATGGTGCATTCTGAATTGAAATAGAAAAAAAAAGGTCTTTTTTCTATTCCATTCCCCAAGGAAAGCCTAAAGAAAATAAATGGTGTATCCCACACTTTATGTAGAGACTAAAGATTACGTAGTTTTTTGTATTAATTGCATTTCATCGTTCGTCTTAAAACTTCTAAGGAAAAAATAGGAAAAAGAAATTGATCTGGATCCCATTTTCTTTTTTTGTATTTTAGCTTATTCAATTGAATAATTGGAAATCAATATAATGTAATGATTGGATGGATGAAAATTTATATATTCCATTTTTATGGAATTGGAGGAAAGATTCTTGAATCTGAAGTAAAACAAAATTGGTCTGTATGCTGTATAATAGATATTATGTATTATTATTGTATTGTTCTATTTCAGTAACAGCGACCCCTTCCCTTGGTTAAGTCAAAAGGATCTGTGATCCTTTAAATATCATTGAAAATCTATTCTATTATTCTATTAAGTCTATTAAGTAAAGGCCTTTCTTTTTTAATTACTTTTTCATTTATGTGTTCGAAAAAAAAAGGGATGATCCTTTTTATGATTCATCATCCCGAACAATCTGTTGAAGATGTAAATAAGACTTAAGTAAACGCGTTTATTCGTCTTTTTTAGAAATCTGTTTCATTTGAGCCAATGACTATTCATGATTCCATATTGAATCAATTCCATACCGGTTCGAAATTTAATCAGAGGAATGTTATGGTAAAACTTCGTTTGAAACGATGTGGTAGAAAGCAACGTGCGACTTGAAGGACATGATTCGTTGTGGATTCTTACATCCACCATTTTCTATAGGAATGAAGATGCTCTTGAATCGACATAGTTTGTTCTGTTCTTGCTAGGAACCTAATTTGTGTTAGGTTGGTAAATAGGAATAGTACATAATGGAGCTCGAACAAAAAGTATTGATTCATTTATCGGGGGGAAGAATCTAGGGTTAGTAACAATTAATAAGTTAGACCAACTTTGTAAATATATCCTCAATATTGAAATCGAAGGGTTAAAATTCGAACAAGTTTGAAATAAAATAAAAAAGTAAAATTTGTCGAAATTGGTAAAACTTTTTCGATGAAAATGAAAAGTGTATTATATTACAAGGGAATTAATCTTTCGTATTATTCATAGAAAGAAATAACAAAAAACAAAAGGTATGTTGCTGCCATTTTGAAAAGGAATAAGGATCACCGAAGTAATGTCTAAACCTAATGATTTTACAAAGTAAAGAGAAAGGATTCCGGAACAAGGAAACACTATTTTCAATTGTCTCAATAATTTTCTTTAATTTTATTATAATGAAGAAGAAAAATAGATTCGAGACGAGACAAACAAAAGAGGTTAGAGACGACTCAAGAAATGTCTAAAGAGTTACCTTCGCACTTTTTCAGAATTGCCCAACTTGAGTTATGAGTACGAATGATATTTCTTTTTTTCTGTATCTGTAAGTAAGAACAAAAAACGACTCAAATTATAGTCGACTTCATGATTTTATGGATCTATTTGCCATTATATACAGAATATACAGAAATATTAGAATCATTTTTTCTCGAGCCGTATGAGGAGAAAGCCTCCTATACGTTTCTAGGGGGGGGGGTATTATTTATCTACATCTATCCCAATGAGCGATCTATCGAATCGTTGCAATTGATGTTCGATCCCGAAGAGAAGGAAGAGATCTTCAAAAAGTGGGTTTTTACGATCCGATACAGAATCAAACTTATTTAAATGTTCCTGCCATTCGTTATTTCCTTGAAAAAGGTGCTCAACCTACAGGAACTGTTCATGATATTTTAAGGAAGGCAGAATTATTTTAAAGTTAAAGAAAGACCTTCATAAAGAAAAAAAACAAAATTTCTTTTAATAATAATAAATAAACAAGAAAAGGTAACTAGTATCTATTTTGGGCAATTAGTTACTCAAAATTTGCTCTTTTCTTGTTGTATTCATACTTTTTCTCTACCTTTTCCTTATTTTTTTTTTTCATCTAAATTTCTTATTTATGTTGTGCCAATCCAACACGAATTCTTATTTGATTTACTTAATACTTAAATACAATAATTAATTAATTATTAATTTAATTGAATTTGTTTTCCATTCATATTGACAATGTTGTATCGAACAAATATAATTCGATCGTAGATAAGCGGATCCGTTTATTCCGACCCCTAATTGGTTTTTCCTTTACTTCGGTCAAATGATGGGTTTGCCGGATTTACTATTATACATATACAAGATGTATTTTCTTAACGAAAATCAAAAATTTTGAGAAAATGGGCGGTCTGTAAATTTTGATATTTCTATTGGGAATCCGTTGTTTTTTATTTTTTAATCCGATCCATTCATTTTGCTATTTTGGTGTTTAGAATTGATCATAAAATCTTTCCTTTCTATTTCTTGTTAGTTCAATGTTTTGACGTAGTTGTACAGTGCAATTCAATTGATTTTTTTTATTTCGATCGTATCTACAAATCATATTTATCTGGGTTGCTAACTCAACGGTAGAGTACTCGGCTTTTAAGTGCGACTATGATCTTTTACACATTTGGATGAAGTAACGAATTCGTCCAGACTATTGGTAGAGTCTATAAAACCGCGACTGATCCTGAAAGGTAATGGATGGAAAAAACAGCATGTCGTAATAATAAGAAGAAAATGGAATTTCTTAATTTCTTATTAGATTCCTATTTTTTTTTAGTAGAATTTGGAGTCGATCCTTACCAGATCAGTCCAAAATTTTGTTTTTATTTTAGGAGGAAGACAAAAAAAATTCACATTTACGGTTGGGTTTAGTGAATAAATGGATAGAGCCCTACGGCTCCAATTCTGGTAAAAAAAAGCAACGAGCTTCTATTCTTTATTTGAATAATTACCCGATCTAATTAGACGTTAAAAAAAATTAGTGCCTGATGCGGGAAAAGGTTCTCCTGTGAGTGGTCCTTTGATTCTTTTTTTTTTTTTTCTTTTTTCAAAAATCCTAACTATTCTCTATTATAGATTGGAAACGAATGTGTAGAAGAAACAGTATACTGACAAAAAGAATTTGTTCCAAAGTCAAAAGAGCGATCGGGTTGCAAAAATAAAAGATTTTTTAACCTCTAGTAATTATAACGAGGATAAACCCATTAGATAGAAGGGGATAGGAAAAAGATCTGTTGATTGGACTTTCTGTTTCCGGGGTATATATATTTTTTTATACATAATACATACCTTGTTCTGACTATATTGCACTATGTATAATTTGATAACCCAAGAAATGCCTACTGTTTTTGTTTCAAGTAGAAAAAATGTAAGTCAATGGAAGAATTACAAGGATATTTAGAAAAGGATAGATCTCGGCAACAACACTTCCTATATCCGCTACTCTTTCAGGAATATATTTATGCACTTGTTCATAATCATGGGTTAAATGGTTCGATTTTTTACGAACCTGTGGAAGTTTTTGGTTATGACAATAAATCTAGTTTAGTACTTGTAAAACGTTTAATTACTCGAATCTATCAACAGAATTTTTTGATTTCTTTGGTTAATGATTCTAATCAAAATCGATTCGTTGGATACAACCACAATAATTTTTTTTTTTCTCATTTTCATTCTCAAATGATATCAGAAAGTTTTGCAATTATTGTAGAAATTCCATTCTCGTTGCGATTAGTATCTTATTTCGAAGAAAAAGAAATACCAAAATATCATAATTTACGATCAATTCATTCAATTTTTCCCTTTTTAGAGGACAAATTATCACATTTAAATTATGTCTCAGATATACTAATACCTCATCCCATACATATGGAAATCTTGGTTCAAATTCTTCAATGTTGGATTCAAGATGTTCCTTTTTTACATTTATTGCGGTTCTTTCTTCACGAATATCATAATTTGAATAGTCTTCTCATTACTCAGAAGAAATCTATTTACGTTTTTTCAAAAGAAAATAAAAGATTATTTCGGTTCCTATACAATTCTTATGTATTTGAATGGGAATTTTTATTATTTTTTATTCGTAAACAATCTTCTTATTTAC